ATACCTACTATCGTAGAATATTCATGTGGCACCTTCTTAGATTTTGCACGTGTGATACATGTTCCTTCTATTTCTCCAAGTAAGGCCCTTCGCATGGCAATACCGATGGTATCAGCTTGACCTTTCATAAGTGGTGACAGAATGAAACGACCATAATAAAGACGCTTACTGTCTACTCTTGATTCAACACACTTCCACTGTAGTGTTCGAGTGGATCCTGCTACTTCCTCTCGAACCATACTATACTAGTATTATTATTTGATCATTTATTTCTCTTGAAATCGGTTTAATTCTTATTTCTACACACGTCTTTTTTTAGGAGGTCGACATCCATTATGTGGCATAGGTGTTACATCACGTACGAAGCTTAATAATATACCACTTCTACGAATGGCTCGTAATGCTGCATCTCTTCCGAGACCAGGACCCTTTATCATAACTTCTGCTCGTTGCATACCCTGATCAACCACTGTACGAATAGCATTTACCGCTGTGGCTTGAGCAGCATAAGGTGTTCCTCTTCTTGTGCCTTTGAATCCAGAAGTACCGGCGGAGGCCCAAGAAACTACCCGACCTCGTACATCTGTAACAGTTATAATGGTATTGTTGAAACTCGCTTGAACATGAATAACGCCTTTTGATATTCTACGTCCATTCTTACGTGAACCAATACGCCCATTCCTACGTGAACCAATTCTTGGTATAGCTTTTGTCATATTTTATCATCTCATATTTATGAGTCAGAAATATACAAAAAGAAAAGATACGGAGATATCCATTTCATGTTAAAACAGATCCTTTACCTTATTTTTACATATATATATATTTTTTTTTTGAAAGTTCTTTTTTAGAAGAATTACCCTTGTCTCTGTTTATGTTTCGGATTGGAACAAATCACTATAATTCGTCCACGCCTGCGAATCAGTCGACATTTTTCACAAATTTTACGAACGGAAGCCCTTATTTTCATATTTTTTATTCCTTACCTTAATTCTGAATCCACTTCTTGGAAGAGAATAAGTCTCTTGAATTTTTTTTTTAACTTCGAATTGTATACCCATGGTTAAAAAAATAACCTAATCATTCGAATCTTTGTTGCGAAGTCGATAAATTATACGTCCCCTGGTTGAATCATAACGACTTACTTCAATTTTTACTCTATCTCCCGGTAGTATCCGTATAAAACTGCGGCGGATCCTCCCTGAAACATATCCTAGAATTAGATCTTCATTATCTAAACGGACCCGGAACATACCGTTGGGAAGTGATTCAGTAATTAAACCCTCATGAATCAATTTTTGTTCTTTCATTCCAGGTAACCTCCTTGAAGTATCAACTAATGGAGGAATAGTTATATAACTCACTTTTCCTCTCTATTTTACAAATAGGAAGTTAGAGATCAAATTCGGATACCAGAGGTGGAAGATTACCATATATAACACAAAATTTCTCCTCCAATTCTTTCTAGTCGAGCTTCTCGATCTGTTATTATACCTCGAGAAGTAGAAAGAATTACAATTCCCATTCCACCTAAAATCTTAGGAATTCGTTGATAGTTGGAATAAATTCGTAAGCCGGGCCGGCTGATACGCTTTAAAATGGTTCTAGTTTTATATATTCCTTTTCTGGTTTTTCTATGTCGCAGAGTTGAAACCAAGAAATATTTGTTACTCTCCTGATGTTTCCGAACGTTTTCAATAAAACCTTCTCGTAGAAGTATTTTAATAATGTTTTCGGTGATATTTGTAGATGCTATTCGAACCCTTCCTTTTTTATCCGTGTCAGCATTTCTTATAGAAGTTATTAGATCGGCAATCGTGTCCCTACCCATGACGAACTAGAATTATAGGTTCCTCCTAATTTTGATATAATCAACATGTTTCCTTTTTTTTATTTTTTTTTTTATAAAGTATATACGTGAGACACAATCTACTAATTTGATCTATTTGGTCTATTTCAGATACCCTATACTATATCATAGTCTCATCTACTACTATTTATAATACTTCGGGAGCTAATGAAACTATTTTAGTAAAATTTAACTGTCTCAATTCTCGAGCGATTGCACCAAAAACTCGAGTTCCTTTTGGATTTCCTTCTTGATCAATGACAACTGCAGCATTGTCGTCATATCGTATTATCATACCGTTTTCACGTTTGAGTTCTTTACATGTACGTACAATTACAGCTCTAATTACTTCTGATCTTTCTAGAGGCATATTGGGAACTGCTTCTTTGATTACAGCAACAATAACATCACCAATATGAGCATATCGGTGATTACCAGCTCCTATGATTCGAATACACATCAATTTTCGAGCTCCGCTGTTATCCGCTACATTCAAAAGGGTCTGAGGTTGAATCATATCATTTTTATTTCAATCTGTTATTTCAATGCAAAAGTATGAAAGAAAAAAAAGAAATATTGTCCGTCCAGAAATAAATAAACCTGCGGTTGTTTTTTCATCCCCAATACCCCTTTTTTTTTTAGTTCTACATCTCTATCCTGAAATAAGAAATTGAGTTCGTATAGGCATTTTGCGCGCAGCTATTGAGATAGCTGCTCTAGCTACAGTTTCTGATACTCCACCCATTTCATAAAGTATTCGACCCCGTTTAACAACGGATACCCAATATTCAGGGGATCCCTTCCCCGAACCCATACGTGTTTCCGCGGGTCTTACTGTAACAGGTTTGTCGGGAAATATACGTACCCATATTTTTCCACCACGACGCGCATATCGTGTCATTGCTCTTCGCCCTGCTTCTATTTGTCTAGCTGTAATCCAAGCAGGTTCAAGTGCCTGAAGAGCGTATCTGCCGAAACAAATATGATTGCCTCGACAAGATATTCCTTTCATTCTTCCTCTATGCTGTTTACGAAATCTGGTTCTTTTGGGGTTATAGTCGATGGTTGTTTCTTAATTCCATCTCTACTGCAGAACCGGACATGAGAGTTTCTTCTCATCCAGCTCCTCGCGAATGAAAGGATTCAAATTCAATAAAATAATATTATAGATACACATTAATAGGTACACATTAATAGATAATACACCAAGTAATGGCTTTTATTGATATTTAATTTCTTACATAAGAAGGAAGATGTAGATACAAGATATACAATACAGCTAGACGTGTGTGTACATTTATGTATCTTTATAGATAATGTAATGTTTCTCTTTTTTATTTTTATAACATGACGAATCCTTTCCTTATTTTTTTTTTACCTCTATCGAATTACGACAAAAGATTGTAATCCAATAAATAGAGGTTTCGCGGGCGAATATTTACTCTTTCCTGTTTCATTCGAAGGTTCAATTCATAACCTCTCAGAATAAATCAATTTTTTCTTGGTCCGTTCCGCCATCCCACCCAATGAATTATTAGGATTCGTTTTCAATAGAAGCCTATGCAGTCACAGGTTCTGTCGTTCCCATAGCTTCTCCATTAATGGTTAGGTCCGAACTTTGCAATGGAGCTTCCAACAAAATTCGTTCCCAAGTCAATTTCCTCAGTTTTTATTAACCTGAAGGCTCTTTATTATTTTATTCTATTTTTAATTATTTCATTTTTAAATTCTTATATTTATAATTATCTTATCAGTATTGATTATAAGTATTGATGCTTTATCACACTGCCCTTTATGACGTGATTCATAGACCATACATATTGGAATCATATATCATTGATATTTTTGTTCTTTCTTTCTATCATCCTTCCATTTATCCACATCCCTTTATTTTTTTTTTTTTTTTTTGCTTTACAACCCATAATCAGATCTATTTTTTGTTGAAAGAATTTCAGTTGCTACAACCATATGATAGATCCACTCATTCATATAGTGACTGTTTCTTGGGATCTCGACAATACGAAGCAATAAGTTGGTTATTAGTTTATTTTATATAATTACAAAGTTTATAGCAGGGGTCAGTTTGTTTTTTTTTTTGAATCCCAACTTGAAACTATAAAGAAAAAACTAACGAGTCACACACTAAGCATAGCAATTATACCAAATGATCAATCGAATTTATATTTAACCTTATAGAATTAGAATTGTTCATTTTTTTATTTTTAACGAAAAAAGAATGAAAGAGTTTGTCATTTTTTGTTTTATCACTGGACAGAATGGGAAGACAAGGTTGATTATTCCTCGTCTACAAATATCCAAATTTTTATACCTAATACTCCATAAATAGTTCGAATTGTATAGGAACAATGATCAATTTTAGCGCGAATTGTTTGTAGGGGAACTCTACCCTCTCTGATCCATTCAACACGTGCAATTTCTTTTCCGTCGATACGGCCTGCTATTTGCACTTGAATTCCTTTTGTATCTGTTTGTTCAGTTAATTCAATAGCTTTTTTCATTGCTTTTCGAAACGAAACTCTATTTTTTAATTGTAAAGCTATATATTCTGCAAGAATATTAGGTTGTCCATAAGGTTTTTCAACTCTTGTGATAGCAATGTTGAGTCTCCGGTTTACAGAATGAAACTCCTTTTGTACATTCATCTGTAATTCTTCGATTCCTCGTGTTTGCCCCTCTATTAATAAATTTGGGAATCCAATATAGATTATGACTTGGATCAAATCGATTTTTTTTTTAATTGTTATACGTGCAATTCCTTCGAAACCTGAGGATATTTTCTTTTTTTTTTGTACATAGTTCTTGATACAATTCCGTATTTTTGCATCTTCCTGTAGGCCCCCAGAATAATTTTTTGGTTGTGCGAACCAAAAGGAATGATGACTTTGAGTTGTACCAAGTCTGAAACCAAGTGGATTTATTTTTTGTCCCATATTTTTCTATTCTATTTTATTTTTCATCCATATTTTTTTTATATGAATCTAAATCTTAGATTGATCTAAAAATGATTTAGATTTATCTTTTAATACAATTGTTATATGACATGTCGGTCTTTTTATCAGATAACTACGCCCTCGAGCCCGCGGTCTTAACTTTTTCACAATAGTACTCCTATTGGCTTCGGCTTTACTAA